TAAAAAAGAATGAGGACTGGAATCTATACATTGATTCTTTTTTTTTCGAAATTTTTTGAACCGTATGCATCAAAAGGTGCATGTACGGTTCCTAACGGATACAGCTTTACCCTAATCAACCGACTTTATCGAGAAAGATTACTTTTTTTAGGCCAAGGGGTTGATAGCGAGATCTCGAATCAACTTATCGGTCTTATGGTATATCTTAGTATCGAGGACGATACCAAAGATATTTATTTGTTTATAAACTCTCCTGGGGGGTGGGTAATACCTGGAATAGCTATTTACGATACTATGCAATTTGTACGACCAGATGTCCATACAGTATGCATGGGGTTAGCTGCCTCCATGGGATCTTTTCTCCTGGTCGGAGGAGAAATTACCAAACGTCTAGCATTCCCTCACGCTTGGCGCCAATGAGGTTTTTATTTGAAAGAAAAAAGAAGACTATGCCTTCGCCATATGAATATTAAGTAACAATAGCATGGCACTTCGAATTCGATATGAGAATTTTTTTCAAAACGTTAGATTATGTATCGAGAGAGTAGTATGAGATAAAAAAGATTTCCGATTTTCTCTTATCTATCGGGAGTCCAGTTCAGCGTCACAAACTTTTTTTGTTTTCACACCGGGAGACTCTTAACAAAATTTTTGTTATGAAAGAGCGCGAAAAACAAGATCAAGATATTGAATCAAAAAGAAACTTTGGGATTGCTGAATCACAGACAACAAAATTAAATAAATATATACAGCAACGGAGCCGTCATAGTATTTTGGAAATCCTCTCCAAGGAAGGATGGCTTTTTGATCATTTACCTACATTTACCTATCTGCCCCAAGTCTGATAGATTTTCTTTCTTCAAGGGTAAGGGTCAATTTTATTGTAGAGCCGTATGCAATGCACAAATTATGCCTGTACGGTTGTTCAATTCTATCTTTTTTTATTATTCTTATTTTTCTTTTCTCTTCGCTTCATCATGCGAGATAAAGAAACCTTTTATTATGATCATCAGGGTAATGATCCATCAACCTGCTAGTGGTTTTTATGAGACACAAGTGGGAGAATTTATCTTGGAAGCGGAAGAACTGCTGAAACTGCGTGAAACCATCACAAGGGTTTATGTACAAAGAACGGGTAAACCATTATGGGTTGTATCCGAAGACATGGAAAGAGATGTTTTTATGTCAGCAACAGAAGCACAAGCTTATGGAATTATTGATCTTGTAGCAGTTGAATGAAAATAATGTAACATACATGGATTTCACGCAAATCCATGCATGAAATTTAATCTCCGAGGTTCTTAATTCTTTTAAATATAAGTAATTCATAATCAAATCATCCGGTTAGGATTAATCTAAACCAGCCCATTCATTATGTATATGATTCAACATGCCAACGATTAAACAACTTATTAGAAATACAAGACAGCCAATAAAAAATGTCACCAAATCCCCTGCGCTTCGGGGATGCCCTCAGCGCCGAGGAACATGTACTAGGGTGTATGTGCGACTCGTTTAGATCGTGAGCTGGCACAAAAAAAGAAAACTGCTTTTACAGTATCAAGGATCAGTACCGCTGAATAGGATAGAATGGAAGAAGGAATTTCATCCACTATATAAAAAATAAAATATAAAAAAATCTATCATATCTCTTCATTGTGTATGAAATTTATGGTTTTCGTTGGTGCAAATCCAATCACCTCAATTCTCCATTGATAGCAAACGGTTATCCATTAAGCGGAAGAAATCTTATTTTAAAAACAAAAAGATTAGGTCCCCACTTTGGCAAGAACGGACTAACAGGGTCAGCTACCCAGCTAACTTTCATAATTAAATACCGTTACTGTATAGGTAGATCTCATTGTGAAAGACCTATTACTTTACTGGATAATTCATGGGTAGAGCCAAAGAGTGGGAACTATACAAGTTCCCAATAACATAAAGTAAAGGCTCCGGTGTATAGAAAAGACCTCACCGTTTAAGAAGTAACCATAAAAACGATGGAACCCACTTTTATTTTTTTATTTACTCTATTTTTAGACACCTAACAGAAGACAATTTCGTATTTCGCAGTGAAATATCTAAAAAAATCGTGGTCGGGGAGGTTATAGTAGCCAAAGCCATTGGAATTTTAATTTTATACATTGGAAAAATCCGTTTTGTTATTAAAAGACTAGGAAAGGGGAAAAGAATAACTGAAAGAACGGAAATCAATTAGTTATTCATTAAAGGTTCATTTATTCAATGACTAGAATTAAACGGGGATATGTAGCTCGGAGACGTAGAACAAAAATTCGTTTATTTGCATCAAGCTTTCGAGGAGCTCATTCAAGACTTACTCGAACTATTACTCAACAGAAAATAAGAGCTTTGGTTTCGGCTCATCGGGATAGGGATAGGCAAAAGCGAAATTTTCGTCGTTTGTGGATCACTCGAATAAACGCAGTAATTCGCGAAAATAGAGTAACTTATAGTTATAGTAGATTAATACACGATCTATATAATAAACAGTTGCTTCTTAATCGTAAAATACTTGCACAAATAGCTATATTCAATAGGAATTCTCTTTACATGATTTCCAATGAGATCATAAACGAAGTAGAATCCACCGGAATAATTTAAACGGAGTTCCCCGGAGAATGAACTCCGGGAGGATAGAATAAAAATTACTATGAGTAAATATTTTAAAATATTCAAAATGAATAAACACGTTCAATAAAAAAGTTTATTCTTTTCCGATTTAGTATTTATATTACGACACGATAATTCAATCTAGATTCTCGGATCTTTCGAGCAAAAAAAATACCAATCCGAACTCAAAGGAGGGTTGGAATTATAATTTTAGTGAAGAAAGAGTAAGGCGGCTAGTTATTACTAGTTCTAAGACCAGTAGTTCTGGGGGCCGACTCGGTTCTTTCAAATTGTTTCTCATTATTGAGAAAGGGTAACAAAGATAAAATACGAGCTTGTTTTATGGCAGTAGTAATTAATCGTTGTTGTTTCAAGGTCAATCTATTCACCCGTCTAGATAATATTTTTCCTTGTTCACTAATAAACCGACTAATTAAACTCATGTTTCTATAATCAATTCGATCCCCCGATTCAATCGGGGGCAAACGCTTACGAAAAGTTCTCTTGGATTTAAGAAAAGGTCGCTTGGATTTATCCATGGTTTGTTTGTTTATTCCTTATCCAGAAAATCCTATTTTGGTTAAAATGAATTAGAATTCAGAAATAGGATTTTTTTTATATATGTTATAGTTATATATAATGTTATTTTTTCTATTTCCAGGAGGTACTCTATTTTTTTATCTCCCCATGAATGGTATGTTTGGAACAATAGCGACAGAATTTTCTCAATTCTAATCGATTAGGCGTATTCTGTCGGTTCTTTTGAGTAATATATCTGGAAATGCCCATCGATCTCTTACTCTTATTAGCACCGTTTCGGACACAAGCGGTACATTCCAAAATTACCCTTAGTCGGACATCTTTACCCTTGGCCATGAACCTCCTTTTAATTTTTGATTTACTCAACTCTTCTATTTTCAATTTGAAACGAAGAAGAAAGGCAGGAAAAAATATAAGTTACTCACTTCAAATCTAAAAGATCAATAATCAATAAAGTAATGAAAATCGTAGAAAATATAAATAATACAATGATTTCTAAACTCTATTTACAAATTGAAATACAGTTGTAAAATACTCTTGCCTTAGACCCACATTTCTATTCTACCCCATTCCGATATTCATGTAATTCAAACTTGAATCTGAGTCTCACAGACATTGAATCCGTTTTGATTCTTTCTCTTTCCTCCCTTATTCTAAATTCTAAAAAGGGAAAAAAGAGAAAAGAGGGGGGGATTAGTCACAAATATTTGATTGTATCTTTAATTTTTTTAATTCCTTTCCATGTCAATAACTAGAATGAAAAAAGGGGAATGTCAACGCATCCGGAAAAAAACGATTAATCTCTATCAATAAACCCGCTAAAGCTCCAAACCATAACGTGCTTAGAACTGGTGCCACGGAGAGATATGTTTTTAGATCTCGCATTCAAAACCCTCCTTCTTTTATTGTAATACATAAAAATAATGCATATATGATCAGATATGTAGTTAAGGACCTCTTCTAGTTGTACACAGAATCCCTAATTGAATTATACAATAATCTATTAAATAAATCATATTTTTCTTTTATTAAAAAAGAAAAAAATACCCCCTACTTACCGAGTATTTCCTAAATAATTTATAAATTTATATATTATACTTTTACGGTGGGTTCTGTATTTCATATGTATACAAGTCTTTTACTATTATTTATATGTTAAATGAAACCAAAAAGACGAAATGGGCATAAATTTTATGTATATCTGTGGAGAAAATAACAATGTGGAAAACAAGACAGGAATTCTCTACAATGACACTGTAGAGAAATTGAAGGGATGTAGCGCAGCTTGGTAGCGCGTTTGTTTTGGGTACAAAATGTCACGGGTTCAAATCCTGTCATCCCTACTTATTACTGTTCAAAAGACAAAAAATACAAAAGAGCAGTAACGAGGGATCCGTTGAGATCGATTCAAAACAAAAGAGAATCCTTTTCTTTAGGGTCTTATCTAGAAAGCGCTCTTAGTTCAGTTCGGTAGAACGTGGGTCTCCAAAACCCGATGTCGTAGGTTCAAATCCTACAGAGCGTGATTTTTTTCTTTCTTAGATCGTGAAATAAATTCAGTAACTTGTACAGCAATCGGAATTTGACCTCCTCGTTTACAGGAGGTCAATTCAAAAAGGAGATGTTAATTAATCAAAGGTCCAACTGATCACCCCGCCTGTATTGTAAATATGCAGTTACGAATAATCCAGCCAAAGTAATAGGAATTAGGCCTAACACGATTCCAAATAGAGAAACTTCAATCATTTCATTTTGTTTGAAAGGAGAAAAAAATAGGTAATATCTATACCTAAATATTAATCCGAATTGGCACGAATCTCAATGACCAA